AAGAAGTAATGTCACTCGATTATTATCAAACTGACTGCAATATTTTTCTGTCCGTGAGGATCCCGCCAGAGCCAGAGCGCCTTCTACTTCTAATAGTAATAATAGTAATAGGCCATGAACTAGATCAGAATCATTCTCAACGAATCCATAAGAAGTGATCCAATTTTTTTCATCGTGTCTGGATGAAGACCAAAGATCTTGAGCGACCGATCCGGCAGAACAACTCAAAAGATAAAGAAGTATCGTGAATTTCTTCATGCTCGTTCCAAGTTCGAAGTACCATTTGTACAAATAAGAATCCCCTCCCTTACATGATTTCTTCTTCATATAGATAGATATAGGATCTATGGGGCAATTACTTAGAAGTACATTTTGTGTAACAGCCCTTCCTATCTGATAAAAAAGGATCCCATGATCCTGAACCGATCTTATCTGGGATCGAAAATCCCAAGTTTTTCTATGAAGAGCTGATCTAATTGTATTAGTTTCTATAATGGATTTCTTCTGTGTAATACTAATTGATAAGGCCTCATTGATAAGTGCTACAAGATCTCGCGCATTGGAACCCATGGTTATGGACCCGAATCCGTTAGTATGGAACCTCTTCTTTTCCAAGTGAAATCCCCTAGTAGATGAAAGAATGAAAAAGTGCTTTCGTTGTTGTGAAAGAAGAAGCCTTCGTATCTTAATGCATGTATTGAATTTATTCGGAGCTATTAGAGCGGGATCCACTTTTTGGGGAATATGAGTCGAAGCAATAACAAGAATATTTCCAGTGGAACATCTTTCACAATCCCTGGAGAGATAGTTCTCTAATAGACCGAGGGATAAGTAATTCGACTCATTCACATGCAGATCATGAATGTTTGGAATCCATATTATGCAAGGATACATTGCTTTTGCTAATTCGAATTGAAGGGTGATATCAAATCGGTCTATTTTCGGCGTCATATACATAGTTAGCGCATTCGTCATAGTTAGCAGCTCCGTATCAATATCAAGGTCATCATCATCACTCTCATCACTCTCATCAATATCGTCGTCACTATCATCAATATCGATATCATCAATAAGATAACCTTTAGGCTTGTCATCCAGGAACTTGTTCGGAAATACCGTAATGAAAGGAACATAGGAGTTTGTCGCTAGGTATTTGACCAAACAGGATCGTCCAGTTCCTATAGAACCTATCACTAAAATACCTCTAGAAGGGTATAGGGCTAAGCGGAGCGAAAAGGGTTTTCCATGAGGAGATGGGGAATGAAAACTATTAGCCCCACACGAGGTTTGTGAATAAGTGATTGTCTGATAATGAGCAAGGAATATCCGTCTTTCTGCTAAACAGGATCTATTGAACTCATAATTCATTAGATCCTTTTGATGAATGTCAACTAAGTATCGTAAGGAAATTGATCCCGGTTGTTCAATCATTTGATAACCAGAGTCATTCTTTGATAAATGATCACTATGAGTCAAACTCAATAGAATTTGATCAATCCTTTTTTCTGTCGTTAAGGCGGAGAACTGAACCAAGAATTCTCTTTCTTCATCATCAATCGAATCACTGTTCGCGACCCAGAATTCTATTTTCTCATCAATCCAATCACCGTTCACGTTTTTTCTTTTTCTTATCAATGAATAGATCTCTTTACTTTTACGACTTAGATGTCTCGTATTTCTCGAAAAAATGATTGGATTGATGGGATTTGGTATGATACTTACAAGATCGATGAGATTGATCTTCCAATATTTATTCTTAGAACGTATTGATTTGATCCCATAAGCGGGACCACCGCCCAATAGCATGTTGCCACCAGAAGCAGAACCCCGTATTTCTTCCAGAAAATCTCCTAATTGTTCCAGAACAACTAGAAAGAGATTCTTTAACCAGAAAGGATTCAGTTCAGATGTAGGATACCTATCCAGAAGTTTTCTAAATTCCATCATGTATGATGGAATCATCAAAGATTTGATCTTTTCTAACTCTATCTGTAACTCACTAGAGGCTCGGGAAACAAAGAGAAGATGTATACGAACGAGATATCCAGCAACAAGAAGAAGGAAAAAAATGGAATAGAGTAACTCCCGAGCATTTGTTGATCTCAGATGTGCCCATATCAATGGAACGGGTGACTCATTATTTCGATGAATCATTTCTTCGGACAGAAGAAGATTCTGTAAACATTGACTCGAAATCTCACTTCTCGGAGTCCATTGTGGAAGAATCTTCTGAGGAATTGTCCGTGATATATCTGATCCATGCATCATATCATGAAAAATGGATACAAATTTTTGACTACTACTCAGTATCGGCAATGGGTCTGAAAGAGTATCTAAAAGGGTGAAATTGAGATATTTGCACCCTGTCGAAGTAAGGAACCATGGCATATATGTTTGGAACAGATTCCATTTTGAGAGATTTGAAAAAGCACTATCTCGTTGAAAGGTTCTATACATCTGCCCTTTCTCAACGCATTTATTTAGACAAAGACTCCGTTTT